GCTAGCGTAGCTTAACCAAAGCAGAGTACTGAAGATGCTAAGATGGACCCTGAAAAGTCCCGCAGGCACAAAAGCTTGGTCCTGACTTTACTAACAACTCTGATCAAACTTACACATGCAAGTATCCGCATCCCAGTGAAAATGCCCCCCGCCCCCCGTCCGGAAATAGGGAGTTGGTATCAGGCACACAAATTTGTAGCCCATGACACCTAGCTTTGCCACGCCCCCAAGGGAATTCAGCAGTGATAAACATTAAGCCATAAGTGAAAACTTGACTTAGTCATGATCTAAAGAGTCGGTAAAACTCGTGCCAGCCACCGCGGTTATACGAGAGACCCAAGTTGTTAGCCAACGGCGTAAAGGGTGGTTAGAACTATAAACAACAAACTGAGACCGAACACCTTCAAGGCTGTTATACGCTTCCGAAGCAACGAAGAACAATAACGAAAGTAGCCTCACTAACTCGAACCCACGAAAGCTAGGACACAAACTGGGATTAGATACCCCACTATGCCTACCCCTAAACACGATATGAAACTACGTACATATCCGCCTGGTTACTACGAGCATTAGCTTAAAACCCAAAGGACTTGGCGGTGCTTTAAAACCATCTAGAGGAGCCTGTTTTAAAACCGATACTCCCCGTTCAACCTCACCCCTCCTTGTTTTAACCGCCTATATACCACCGTCGTCAGCCTACCCTGTGAAGGACAAATAGTAGACAAAATTGGCACAGCCAAAAACGTCAGGTCGAGGTGTAGCGAATGGAGGGGGACAAAATGGGCTACATTCTCTGCCTAGAGAACACGAAAGATGTGCTGAAATGCACACCCGAAGGAGGATTTAGCAGTAAGCAAGAAATAGAGTGTCATGCTGAAACCGGCTATGAAGCGCGCACACACCGCCCGTCACTCTCCCCAAACTCTTAATTTAAAAATAACTAATAAGCCACCAAAAGAAAAGGGGAGGCAAGTCGTAACATGGTAAGTGTACCGGAAGGTGCACTTGGAAAAACCGGAGCATAGCTTAACAGCTTAAAGCACCTCCCTTACACCGAGTTGACGCCCGTGCAAATCGAGCTGCCCCGACACCTAACAGCTAGCCCCCACCCCACCCACAACAAACCACTATAAATACCCCCTAAGATACTTAACTAAACAAAACAAATCATTTTACCACCCTAGTATAGGAGATAGAAAAGGAACTAGGAGCTATAGATAAAGTACCGCAAGGGAACGCTGAAAGAGAAATGAAATAACCCAGTAAAGTAAAAAAAAGCAGAGATTACACCTCGTACCTTTTGCATCATGATTTAGCTAGTATAATTAGGCAAAGAGCACTTTAGTCTAACACCCCGAAACTGAATGAGCTACTCCAAGACAGCCTTTATAGGGCACATCCGTCTCTGTGGCAAAAGAGTGGAAAGAGCTTTGAGTAGAGGTGATAAACCTACCGAGTTCAGTTATAGCTGGTTGCCCGAGAACTGAGTATAAGCTCAGCCTTTTGGCTTCTTAACTCCATAACTATTTATATTAACCCGACTTTAAGAAACCAAAAGAGTTAATCAAAGGGGGTACAGCCCCTTTGATACAAGAAACAACTTTTAACAGGAGGATAAGGATTATAAAAAATTAAGGCACTGCGCTTAAGTAGGCTTAGAAGCAGCCACCACAAGAAAGCGTTAAAGCTCTAGCACATCCATGCCACAAATACCAATAAAACACTCCTAACCCCTTCCCCTACCGGGCTTTTCTATGCTTCCATAGAAGAAATTATGCTAAAATGAGTAATAAGGGGCCGACCCCCTCCAAGCACAAGTGTACATCAGAACGAACCCCCACCGAAAATCAACGGACCCAACCAAAGAGGGAAATAAATATTAAACTCACAACAAGAAAAACATTTAACACTTTTCCGTTACCCCTACACTGGTGTGCCAAATAGGAAAGACTAAAAGAAAAAGAAGGAACTCGGCAAACTCAAAGCCTCGCCTGTTTACCAAAAACATCGCCTCTTGCTTCAGTGAATAAGAGGTCACGCCTGCCCTGTGACTATATGTTTAACGGCCGCGGTATTTTGACCGTGCAAAGGTAGCGCAATCACTTGTCCTTTAAATGTGGACCTGTATGAATGGCATAACGAGGGCTTAGCTGTCTCCTTTCTCAAGTCAATGAACTTGATCTCCCCGTGCAGAAGCGGGGATAAAACCATAAGACGAGAAGACCCTATGGAGCTTTAGACAAAAAACAGCCCCTGTCAATAAACCCTAAATAAAGGAAATAAACCTAGTGAACCTGTTTTAATGTCTTTGGTTGGGGCGACCGCGGGGTAACAAAAAACCCCCATGTGGAATGAAAACACCCTTTTTAAAACCAAGAGTCACCACTCTAGGATACAGAACATCTGACCAATAATGATCCGGCTAAAGCCGATTAACGAACCGAGTTACCCTAGGGATAACAGCGCAATCCTCTTTTAGAGTCCATATCGACAAGAGGGTTTACGACCTCGATGTTGGATCAGGACATCCTAATGGTGCAGCCGCTATTAAAGGTTCGTTTGTTCAACGATTAAAGTCCTACGTGATCTGAGTTCAGACCGGAGTAATCCAGGTCAGTTTCTATCTATGAAGTACCTTTTTCCAGTACGAAAGGACCGAAAAAGAGGGGCCAATGTCCAAACAAGCCCCACTCTCACTTGCTGAACCCAGCTCAAGCAAATAAGAGAGTACAAAACTAAGTCAAAGAACATGACATGTTAGTGTGGCAGAGCCCGGTATTGCAAAAGCCTTAAACCCTTCGAACAGAGGTTCAACTCCTCTCCCTAACTATGACTACAGTACTAATTACCCACTTAATTCACCCCCTAACCATTATTGTCCCTGTTCTTCTAGCCGTAGCTTTCTTAACATTAATTGAACGAAAAGTCTTAGGTTACATGCAATTACGAAAAGGGCCCAACATCGTAGGACCTTATGGACTCCTCCAACCCATCGCCGATGGCGTTAAACTTTTCATCAAAGAGCCCGTCCGCCCATCTACCTCCGCTCCCATCCTATTCATTATTGCCCCTACATTAGCCCTTACTCTCGCCATAATAATATGAACACCAATGCCTCTCCCTTACCCCATCCTTGACTTAAATCTAGCCATTCTATTTGTCCTAGCTATCTCTAGCTTGGCAGTCTACTCTATTCTAGGCTCCGGATGAGCCTCCAACTCAAAATATGCCCTTATAGGATCTCTACGAGCAGTTGCACAAATAATCTCATACGAAGTAAGTCTCGGACTAATCCTTTTATCATTGATTATTTTTACAGGCAACTTTACCCTTCAAACATTTAACGTCACCCAAGAAAGCATTTGACTAATCATCCCAACGTGACCCCTCGCAGCAATATGATACATCTCCACGCTAGCCGAAACAAACCGAGCTCCATTTGACCTAACAGAAGGGGAGTCCGAACTGGTATCTGGGTTCAACGTTGAATATGCAGGAGGCCCCTTTGCCCTATTCTTTCTAGCAGAATATGCCAACATCCTCTTAATAAACACACTCTCCACAATCCTATTCCTAGGAGCCCTACATATGCCAGCTCTTCCAGAGCTGACCTCTATCAATTTGATATCAAAAACAGCCATTTTATCCCTCATCTTCCTATGAGCCCGAGCCTCCTACCCACGATTCCGATATGACCAGCTAATGCACCTCACATGAAAAAACTTCCTACCACTTACATTAGCATTCATTATCTGACATCTTGCACTCCCAACTACAATAGCAGGCCTTCCCCCTCAAATATAAAAGGAACTGTGCCTGAAACAAAGGACCACTTTGATAGAGTGAATCATGAGGGTTAAATTCCCTCCAGCTCCTTAGAAAGAAGGGACTTGAACCCAACCCGGAGAGATCAAAACTCTCAGTGCTTCCACTACACCACTTTCTAGTAAAGTCAGCTAAATAAGCTTTTAGGCCCATACCCTAAAAATGGAGGTTAAAATCCCCCCTTTACAAATGAACCCTTATATTACTGCCTCCCTTTTATTTGGCCTGCTGTTAGGTACAACTATTACAACTACCAGCACACACTGACTAATTGCATGAATGGGCCTAGAAATTAACACCCTAGCTATTATTCCCTTAATAGCCCAACAACACCACCCACGAGCAATTGAAGCCACCACAAAATACTTCTTAACTCAGGCTGCCGCAGCAGCAACCCTCCTCCTCGCAGCCACAACCAACGCCTGAATAACAGGCCAATGAGAACTACAGCAAGCTACCCACCCAGTCCCAACAACCATAATTACCATTGCATTAGCCTTAAAAATCGGACTAGCCCCGCTCCACACCTGACTCCCAGAAGTAATACAAGGACTAGACCTTACAACTGGACTTATCCTGGCCACATGACAAAAAATCGCCCCATTCTCCCTTCTACTACAAATTCAACCCAATAACCAAACACTCTTAATCCTCCTCGCCATCCTCTCCATACTTGTCGGCGGATGAGGGGGCCTAAATCAAACCCAAGTACGTAAAATCCTAGCCTACTCCTCCATCGCCCACCTAGGCTGAATAGTCATTATTCTTCAATTCTCACCAACCCTGGCTGTAATAACCCTAGCACTCTACATCATCATAACATCCTCCACCTTCCTTGCTTTCATGATAAACAAAACCACAACAATTGGAACCTTAACAATCTCATGAGCCAAAACCCCGATCATTTCATCCCTGATACCCCTAATCCTTCTCTCATTGGGAGGTTTGCCCCCACTAACTGGTTTCATGCCTAAATGACTTATCCTTCAAGAACTTACAAAACAAGACCTAGGCATAACAGCCACATTAGCAGCCCTTAGTGCCCTACTAAGTCTTTATTTCTATCTACGCCTATCCTACGCTATAACCCTAACCATCTCCCCAAATAACCTGACAGGAACACTACCCTGACGAACCCAAACAAACAAAAAAACATTACCAACCGCCATCCTATTGTCCTCTTCCATTCTCCTCCTCCCCTTAACCCCCGAAGTACTTACACTCTTTAACACATAAGAGACTTAGGTTAACACCAGACCAAGAGCCTTCAAAGCTCTCAGTGGAAGTGAAAATCTTTCAGTCCCTGATAAGACTTGCAAGCCATTATCTCACATCTTCTGCATGCAAAACAGACACTTTAATTAAGCTAAAGCCTTAACTAGATAGACAGGCCTCGATCCTGCAAACTCTTAGTTAACAGCTAAGCGCCCAAAACCAACGAGCTTCCATCTAACTTTCCCCGCCTAGCAAAAGCAAAAGGCGGGGAAAGCCCCGGCAGACGTCAATCTGCTTCTTTAGATTTGCAATCTAACATGTAACACCCCAGGGCTGATAGAAAGAGGACTTAAACCTCTGTATATGGGGCTACAAACCACCGCTTAACCCTCAGCCATTCTACCTGTGGCAATCACACGCTGATTTTTCTCAACCAATCACAAAGACATCGGCACCCTATACCTAGTTTTTGGTGCCTGAGCCGGAATAGTAGGCACAGCACTAAGTCTTCTTATTCGGGCCGAACTCAGTCAACCCGGCGCACTCTTGGGCGATGACCAGATCTACAATGTAATCGTTACAGCCCATGCATTCGTAATGATTTTCTTTATAGTAATACCAATCATGATTGGAGGCTTTGGGAACTGATTAGTTCCCCTTATAATCGGAGCCCCAGACATGGCCTTCCCCCGAATAAACAACATAAGCTTCTGACTACTTCCCCCATCCTTCCTCCTTCTGCTCGCATCCTCTGGAGTAGAAGCCGGAGCGGGTACGGGCTGAACGGTTTACCCACCCCTAGCAGGAAATCTTGCCCACGCAGGAGCTTCTGTAGACCTCACCATCTTCTCTCTTCATCTTGCAGGGGTCTCCTCTATTTTAGGGGCAATCAACTTCATCACAACTATCATTAACATGAAACCCCCAGCAATCTCACAATACCAAACACCTCTTTTCGTGTGAGCCGTTTTAATTACTGCTGTACTACTCCTGCTCTCCCTTCCAGTCCTTGCAGCAGGGATTACAATACTTCTCACTGACCGAAACCTAAATACAACCTTCTTTGACCCAGCAGGAGGAGGAGACCCCATCCTGTACCAGCACTTATTCTGATTCTTTGGCCACCCTGAAGTCTACATTCTTATTCTCCCTGGCTTCGGGATAATTTCACATATCGTAGCCTACTACTCGGGCAAAAAAGAACCATTCGGTTACATGGGCATGGTCTGAGCCATGATGGCCATTGGTCTTCTTGGCTTTATTGTATGAGCCCACCACATGTTTACAGTCGGCATGGACGTAGACACCCGAGCCTACTTTACCTCCGCCACAATAATTATTGCCATCCCGACAGGAGTCAAAGTATTTAGCTGACTTGCAACCTTGCATGGAGGATCAATCAAATGAGAAACCCCTATACTATGAGCCCTCGGCTTCATCTTCCTATTTACAGTGGGCGGCCTAACCGGAATTGTCCTGGCCAACTCATCCCTAGACATCGTTTTACACGACACCTACTACGTAGTTGCCCATTTCCACTATGTCCTCTCCATGGGTGCTGTATTTGCAATTATGGGTGCATTCGTACACTGATTCCCACTATTTTCAGGATACACACTCCACAGCACTTGAACTAAAATCCACTTTGGAGTAATGTTCATTGGTGTCAACCTAACCTTCTTCCCCCAACACTTCCTTGGTCTAGCTGGGATACCTCGACGATACTCCGACTACCCCGACGCCTACGCCCTATGAAACTCCGTCTCCTCAATTGGCTCAATAGTCTCTCTAGTGGCAGTAATTATGTTCCTCTTTATCCTCTGAGAAGCCTTCACCGCCAAGCGAGAAGTCCAATCAGTTGAACTAACAATGACGAATGTAGAATGACTACACGGGTGCCCTCCTCCTTACCATACATTCGAAGAGCCCGCCTTCGTCCAAACTCAAACCTCTATCCGAGAAAGGGAGGAATCGAACCCCCGTAAACTGGTTTCAAGCCAGCTACAAAACCACTCTGTCACTTTCTTCATAAGACTCTAGTAAAATGGCAATTACACTACTTTGTCAAGGTAGAATTGTGGGTTAGACCCCCACGTGTCTTATTATTAATGGCACATCCTTCACAACTAGGGTTTCAAGATGCAGCTTCACCAGTAATAGAAGAACTCCTTCACTTCCACGACCATGCTCTAATAATCGTATTCCTTATTAGCACATTAGTACTTTACATTATTGTTGCTATAGTCTCCACCAAACTAACTAACAAGTACATTCTAGACTCTCAAGAGATTGAAATTATCTGAACTATCCTACCAGCTATTATCCTTATCCTCATTGCCCTCCCTTCCCTCCGAATTCTTTACCTAATAGACGAAATCAATGACCCCCATCTAACAATTAAAGCCATAGGTCACCAATGATATTGAAGCTATGAATATACAGACTATAGCGACCTAGCCTTTGACTCATACATAATCCCCACACAAGACCTGGCCCCCGGCCAATTCCGCCTTTTAGAAACTGACCATCGAATGGTCGTTCCAGTGGACTCCCCCATTCGAATCCTAGTCTCAGCAGAAGATGTCCTCCATTCCTGAGCCGTCCCCTCTCTAGGTGTAAAAATGGATGCCGTACCCGGCCGTCTAAACCAAACAGCCTTTATCCTGTCCCGACCTGGTGTTTTCTATGGCCAATGCTCTGAAATCTGCGGAGCTAACCACAGCTTCATACCAATCGTTGTTGAAGCCGTCCCCCTAGAACACTTTGAAAACTGATCCTCACTAATGCTCGAAGATGCCTCACTAAGAAGCTAAAACGGACACAGCGTTAGCCTTTTAAGCTAAAAATGGTGCCTACCAAACACCCTTAGTGAAATGCCTCAACTCAACCCCGCACCTTGATTCCTCATTATGGTCTTCTCTTGATGTGTATTCCTAATCTTCCTCCCTCCAAAAATCATAGCTCACTTATTCCCAAATGAGCCCTCCTCCCAAAACACTTGCCCCAAAGAAATCAAACCCTGACCCTGATCATGACACTAAGCTTCTTCGACCAATTTTTAAGCCCCACCGCCTTTGGCATCCCCCTGATTGCCCTCGCTCTCCTATTACCTTGGACCCTCTTCCCCACACCAACCAACCGTTGAACCAACAATCGTCTTTTAACACTCCAAAGCCAATTTATTAATCGATTTACTCAACAACTGCTCCTCCCACTAAACATAGGAGGGCACAAATGAGCCCTTATATTCGCCTCATTAATAGTGTTCCTAATTACCATTAACATACTAGGACTCCTTCCATACACATTCACCCCTACCACACAGCTTTCCGTAAATATAGCCCTAGCTGTACCCCTGTGGCTCGCAACAGTAATCATCGGAATACGAAACAACCCAACAGCAGCCCTAGGCCACCTTCTTCCAGAAGGTACCCCCAACGCTCTAATCCCCATCCTAATTATTATCGAAACTGTCAGCCTCTTCATTCGACCTCTGGCGCTAGGAGTTCGACTGACCGCTAACCTCACAGCAGGCCATCTATTAATTCAACTAATCGCTACAGCAGCTTTCGTGCTCCTCCCCCTTATGCCAACTGTCGCCATTCTAACATCAACCCTGTTATTCCTCCTGACACTTCTAGAAGTTGCCGTCGCAATAATCCAAGCCTATGTTTTCGTACTTCTTCTAAGCCTCTATCTACAAGAAAACGTCTAATGGCCCATCAAGCACACCCATACCACATAGTAGACCCAAGCCCATGACCTCTAACAGGAGCAGTCGCTGCCCTTCTTCTTACATCCGGCCTAGCCATTTGATTCCACTTTAACTCAACTATTCTAATAACCCTAGGACTAGTCCTACTTTTACTCACTATACTTCAATGATGACGAGATATTGTACGAGAAGGCACATTCCAAGGCCACCACACCCCTCCTGTCCAAAAAGGCCTTCGATACGGAATAATTCTATTTATTACCTCCGAAGTATTCTTCTTCCTTGGCTTCTTCTGAGCATTCTACCACTCAAGCCTAGCCCCCACTCCTGAATTAGGAGGCTGCTGACCCCCCACAGGCATTATCCCCCTAAATCCCTTCGAAGTTCCACTCCTAAACACAGCAGTCCTGCTGGCATCAGGAGTTACCGTAACCTGAGCTCACCACAGCATTATGGAAGGGGAGCGAAAACAAGCAATCCAGTCCCTCACCCTAACAATCCTTCTAGGTTTCTACTTTACATTCCTGCAAGCAATAGAGTATTATGAAGCCCCCTTCACAATCGCAGATGGTGTTTACGGCTCAACCTTCTTCGTCGCTACCGGCTTCCACGGCCTCCACGTCATCATCGGATCAACCTTCTTAGCCGTATGTCTACTACGACAAATCCGATTCCACTTCACCTCCGAACACCACTTTGGCTTCGAAGCAGCCGCCTGATACTGACACTTTGTAGATGTTGTCTGATTATTCTTATACATCTCAATCTACTGATGAGGCTCATAATCTTTCTAGTATAAAGTCAGTACCTGTGACTTCCAATCACCCAGTCTTGGTTAAACTCCAAGGAAAGATAATGAACTTACTAACAACAATATTAATTATCACCACAGCTTTATCCCTCATTTTAATGACCGTCTCATTCTGACTCCCCGCCCTTACACCAGACTACCAAAAACTATCACCATATGAATGTGGCTTCGACCCCCTAGGATCAGCCCGACTCCCTTTCTCACTACGCTTCTTCTTAGTCGCAATTCTGTTCCTCCTTTTCGACTTAGAAATCGCCCTCCTCCTCCCCCTCCCTTGAGGAGACCAACTCCCATCCCCCACCCTGACACTTATATGGACCTCCGCCCTTCTAATTCTCCTCACAATTGGCCTAGCCTACGAATGACTCCAAGGAGGCCTTGAATGAGCCGAATAGGTAATTAGTTTAATTAAAACATTTGATTTCGGCTCAAAAAACTATGGTTAAAGTCCATAATTAACCTGATGACCCTCATCCAACTCTCATTCACCTCAGTCTTCTTCCTAGGACTATTTGGCCTTGCATTTTACCGAGTCCACCTTCTATCTGCACTCTTATGTCTTGAAAGCATAATATTAGCCCTATTCCTCGCACTTTCAACATGAAGCCTGCAAATATCCTCCACCAGCTTTTCAGCCGCACCATTACTCCTTCTAGCATTCTCAGCATGTGAAGCTGGTGTAGGGCTGGCTTTAATAGTCGCCACAGCCCGTACCCACGGATCAGATCACCTACAAAACCTAAACCTCCTACAATGCTAAAAATCCTAATCCCAACCACTATACTTATCCTAGCAACATGATTAACACCCCCTAAATGATTATGACCCTCTTCACTCCTCAATAGTCTCCTAATTGCTCTCACTAGCCTACTATGGCTAAAAAATACCTCTGAAACAGGATGAACTTTCCTCAACCCCTACTTAGCCACCGACCCACTATCAACCCCCCTTTTAATCCTCTCATGCTGACTCCTTCCCCTAATAATCCTAGCCAGCCAAAACCACACATCTCATGAGCCAATTAACCGTCAACGAATATATATCACACTTCTTGCCTCCCTGCAATTCTTCCTGATCCTTGCCTTCTCCGCCACAGAAATGATCATGTTTTACGTAATATTTGAAGCCACTCTAATTCCCACCTTAATCCTCATTACCCGCTGGGGAAACCAAGCAGAACGTCTTAACGCAGGTACATACTTCCTTTTCTATACCCTAGCAGGCTCCCTACCCCTCCTCATCGCACTACTACTCTTACAAAACTCCAATGGATCCCTATCCCTCCTTATACTACCCCACTTAGGCCAACTTGAACTAACATCATATGCAGATAAGATCTGATGGGCAGGATGTATCCTGGCATTCCTAGTTAAAATACCCCTTTACGGAGTTCACCTCTGACTACCCAAAGCTCACGTAGAAGCTCCCATTGCAGGATCTATAGTACTAGCCGCTGTACTACTAAAACTAGGAGGCTACGGCATAATACGAATTTTAGTCACCCTAGACCCCTTAACCAAAGAACTCAGCTACCCATTCATTGTATTAGCCCTCTGAGGCGTGATTATAACTGGTTCCATCTGCATACGTCAAACAGACCTAAAATCATTAATTGCCTACTCATCAGTCAGCCACATAGGACTGGTAGTTGGAGGTATTCTCATCCAAACTCCCTGAGGATTCACCGGCGCACTAATCCTCATAATTGCCCACGGATTGACATCGTCCGCTTTATTCTGCCTAGCCAATACTAGCTACGAGCGCACACACAGCCGAACCATACTACTTGCTCGAGGTATGCAAATAATACTCCCTCTAATAGCAGCCTGATGATTCATCGCAAGCCTCGCCAATTTAGCACTACCACCCCTCCCCAACTTAATAGGAGAACTAATAATTATTACCTCCCTATTCAATTGATCCCCCTGAACAATTGGCCTTACTGGGCTAGGCACACTTATTACTGCCGGCTACTCACTCTATATATTCCTCATAACCCAACGAGGGCCCGCCCCCAACCACCTCCTAGCTCTTGAACCCTCACACACCCGAGAGCACCTTCTTATTGCCCTCCACCTCCTCCCACTAATCCTACTTATTACAAAACCAGAACTAATCTGAGGGTGAACTGCTTGTAGACATAGTTTAATCAAAACATTAGATTGTGATTCTAAAAACAGAGGTTAAAACCCTCTTGTCCACCGAAAGAGGTTCGCAACAATGAAGACTGCTAATCTTCATCCCCCTCGGTTAAACTCCGGGGCTCATTCGACCCAGCTTTTAAAGGATAATAGCTAATCCGTTGGTCTTAGGAACCAAAAACTCTTGGTGCAACTCCAAGTAAAAGCTATGCACTCCACTCCTCTAATTATAACATCTACCCTAATTATTATTTTCGCACTACTCATTTACCCAGTTTTAACAACCTTTTCCCCAAAACCACAAAACCCAAACTGAGCACTCATCCAAGTGAAAACAGCAGTAAAATACGCCTTCCTCGTCAGCCTTCTGCCCCTATGCCTCCACCTTAACGAAGGAACTGAGTCTATCATCACTAACTTAAACTGAATAAACACCCTCACCTTTGACATCAACATCAGCCTTAAATTCGACTCCTACTCAATTATCTTTACCCCAGTAGCACTATACGTAACCTGATCCATTTTAGAATTTGCATCCTGATACATACACTCAGACCCATTCATAAACCGATTCTTTAAGTACCTTCTGATCTTCCTAATCGCAATAATTATTCTTGTCACCGCCAACAACATATTCCAACTCTTCATCGGCTGAGAAGGGGTTGGTATTATATCATTCCTTCTCATCGGCTGATGATACGCACGAGCGGACGCTAATACAGCCGCCCTACAAGCAGTCATCTATAACCGAGTCGGAGACATTGGATTAATCATCGCTATAGCTTGAATAGCCACCCACCTAAACTCTTGAGAGCTACAACAAATCTTCTTTTCCACTAAAAACATAGACATAACCCTCCCATTAATTGCCCTGATCTTAGCCGCAACAGGCAAATCAGCTCAATTCGGCCTTCATCCGTGACTTCCTTCTGCAATAGAAGGTCCTACACCGGTCTCTGCCCTACTCCACTCTAGCACCATAGTCGTTGCAGGAATCTTCTTAATAATCCGTATCTCCCCCCTCTTAGAAAACAACCCAACAGCCCTCACACTCTGCCTATGCCTAGGGGCCCTAACCACCCTATTTACCGCCACCTGCGCCTTAACCCAGAACGATATCAAAAAAATTGTAGCTTTTTCAACTTCCAGTCAACTAGGCCTAATGATAGTAACCATCGGCCTAAATCAGCCCCAACTTGCCTTCCTGCACATCTGCACCCACGCTTTTTTCAAAGCCATATTATTCTTATGCTCTGGGTCTATTATCCACAGCTTAAATGATGAACAAGACATCCGAAAAATGGGAGGAATACACCACTTGACCCCTGTTACCTCCTCATGCCTAACAATTGGCAGCTTAGCCCTAACCGGAACCCCCTTCCTAGCCGGCTTCTTTTCCAAAGATGCCATCATTGAATCTTTAACCACCTCCCAATTAAACGCCTGAGCCCTATGCCTCACCCTCCTAGCAACTTCTTTCACAGCTATCTACAGCCTACGAGTCGTATTCTACGTATCCATAGGCCACCCTCGCTTTAATCCCCTTTCACCAATCAATGAAAACAACCCATCCGTAATTAACCCCATCAAACGACTAGCATGAGGCAGCATTATTGCTGGCCTATTAATCACCACAAACCTTCTCCCAACAAAAACACCTGTAATATCAATACCTATGGTTGTTAAACTTACTGCTCTTATTGTCACAATCTTGGGACTCCTAATTGCCCTAGAATTAGCTTCCCTAACCTCCAAACAACTTAAACCTACACCACACCTGTCCTCCCACCACTTCTCTAATATACTTGGCTTCTTCCCAACAATTGTACACCGTGCCTCTCCTAAAATTAATCTCATTTTGGGACAAACAATTGCTACCCAAATTATTGACCTAACCTGATTAGAAAAAGTTGGACCCAAAGCAATTTCATCTATCAACACTCCCCTCATCTCTACCATTAGTAACATCCAACAAGGATCAATCAAGACATACCTTGTCCTCTTCCTCACTACACTTGCGCTATCAACCCTCGTTCTTCTCACCTAACTGCTCGAAGAGCCCCCCGACCCAACCCCCGCACCAACTCTAATACTACAAGCAACGTTAATAACAAAACCCAAGCCCCCAATAGTAATACTCCCCCACCACTAGAATATATAAGTGAAACCCCATCCATGTCACCTCGAAAAACTGCATCTCAATCTATCTCTCCAGAAACCCCTCATCAAACCTCTTCATCAAGGACCATATTTGTGTACAAGATACCAAAAACAAAAAAAAAATATCCAAAAAAGAATAAAACCACCTGTCAACCTGTAGGCGCCTTAGGATCCTTATCTGCAGACAGCGCTGACGAATAAATAAACACAACCAACATACCCCCCATATAAATCATTAACAACACCAAAGACAAGAAAGTTCCCCCATGCAAAACTGAAGCCCCACAGCAAAGAAGTGCAACCAGCACCAAATTGAAAACTCCATAAAAAGGAGCAGGATTTGTAGACAACACAATTATCACAACCAACATCCCTAATAAAAGAAAAACAAGCGCATAAAACATAGTTTCTGCCAGGATTTTAACCAGGACCTATGGCGTGAAAAACCATCGTTGTTACTCAACTACAAAAACACTAATGGCCAGCCTACGCAAAACCCACCCCCTACTAAAAATCGTAAACGACATAGTAATTGACCTTCCCACCCCTTCAAACATTTCCGCCTGATGAAACTTTGGCTCCCTACTCGGATTATGCCTTATTACACAAATCATCACAGGACTGTTCCTTGCAATACACTACACATCCGACATCTCTACCGCCTTTTCATCCGTAGCCCATATTTGCCGAGACGTAAACTACGGCTGACTAATTCGCAATCTACACGCAAACGGTGCCTCATTCTTTTTTATCTGCTTATATTCCCATATCGGCCGAGGTCTCTACTATGGCTCTTACCTAAGTAAAGAAACCTGAAACGTAGGGGTAGTCCTCTTACTTTTAGTAATGGCCACCGCTTTCGTAGGATACGTCCTTCCATGAGGACAAATATCCTTTTGAGGAGCCACTGTAATTACAAACCTGCTCTCTGCCGTCCCCTACGTAGGAAACACGCTTGTTCAATGAGTATGAGGAGGCTTCTCAGTAGACAGCGCCACTCTAACACGATTCTTTGCCTTCCACTTCCTCCTCCCATTTATCGTTGCAGCCGCTGCCATTGTACATCTTATTTTTCTTCACGAAACAGGCTCCAACAACCCCCTAGGACTTAATTCAAACACAGACAAAATCCCATTCCACCCATACTTCTCTTACAAAGACCTCCTGGGCTTCACAATCATGCTCTCAGCCCTCGCAATACTCGCCCTATTCTCCCCAAACTACCTCGGAGACCCTGACAACTTCACACCAGCCAATCCTCTCGTCACCCCCGCCCATATTAAACCAGAATGATATTTCCTATTTGCATACGCAATCCTGCGGTCTATCCCCAATAAGCTAGGAGGTGTTCTGGCCCTTCTTGCCTCGATCTTAATTCTTATAGTAGTTCCTTTCTTACACACCTCTAAACAACGAAGCCTAACATTCCGCCCACTATCACAATTCCTATTCTGAACCCTAATTGCCGACGTAGCCATCCTAACCTGAATTGGAGGCATACCCGTCGAAGATCCTTACATTATTATCGGACAAATTGCCTCAGTACTTTACTTCTCCCTCTTCCTGGTCTTGATGCCGATAGCCGGTTGACTAGAAAACAAAATACTAAACTAACAAGCATTAGTAGCTCAGATTCAGAGCGTCGGTCTTGTAAACCGAATGTCGGGGGTTAAAATCCCCCCTTATGCTCAAAAAGAAGGGACTTCAACCCCCACCACTGGCTCCCAAAGCCAGCATTCTTAATTAAACTACTCTTTGATAATACATATATGTATTATCCCCATTCATATATATTAAACATTAATACAATGCATAATTAAGACATAGTATTATATATTCACTTATAATACCTTCAACACATAAAGCAAGTACAGAAAACTGAAAATGCTAAAAGCATAATTGGAAAATTCCTTAAAAATTGTTAACAAACTGAACGAAATCTCAGACCGAACAATAAACTCATCAGTTAAGATATACCAGGACTCAACATCCTATAAAATACCAAGTATTAATGTAGTAAGAACCGACCATCAGTTGATTTCTTAATGCATATTATTATTGAAGGTGAGGGACAATAACAGTGGGGGTTTCACTAAATGAATTATTCCTGGCATTTGGTTCCTACTTCAGGGCCATTAATTGATTCATTCCTCATTCTTTCATCGACGCTGACATAAGTTGTTGGTGGAGTCCATCAGTGAGATAATCCCACATGCCGAGCGTTCTCTCCACGGGGGTCAGGTTATTTTTTTCTCTTTCCTTTCAATTGACATTTCAGAGTGCAGCGCGTCAATGGTTCATCAAGGTTGAACATTTTTCCTTGGTTTATGGTAATGTTAATTAATGAATTAAGACATCACATAAGAATTACATTATTGATATCAAGGACATAAATAATAATACGATTCAACAATCATACAATTTCACCCCCTTCTTCTTTTTAAAAAATTTAACGTATACCCCCCCTACCCCCCCAAAAAATAGGAGAAACCTTTAGGCTTGAACCAAGCCCTCCACTTAATTAAATATTCATCATATTATTATCATATATTATAATATTATAATAATATAATTACAT